TGAATCGAAAGGGGAAGCCTACTCATCCATCAGCTCTTCTTGTAGATCGGTGCGGTTTGACGAAGCGTCTAAGCACAGTTCACTCGCGTTGATCAATCAAGAGTTTTGCCGCCACTCCAAGACTGTTGGTTACCTGTTTATCATACACTTATGGCAGTCTTTCCCACGCTTCATACCCCCTCTTTCTTCTTAAGGTAAGGTAAAGGGCCAGGCACGGTGGGGTAGGAGCATCCTGTCGGAAATCTTTTTGGCTTGACCAAGAAAAGAAGTCTTATGTCCTCCGAGTCGCACGGCGTTTTAACCGAAAGAACTTCTTGCGCAATTCATGCCTTTCTGTTTTTATGACCAGAAATTTTTTCTTGATTTCCATTTCAAATTGTTCTCTGGACTTTTTATCAATATGAGGTGATCGTAAGACAGTATAGTTTACTCGTGATTCAGGCAATCCAATCTTCCGTGTGTAAGGCGGAAGCCCCCACAAATGGTTTTCAAAAAATGGGTGATCAAAAGATCGAATCACTATGCGTATCTTGGTGGTCGTTACTTTTGGTGGTCTTTCTTTTTGGCTGACTTCTCTTCCTATTGATCAGAAGCATCCAGCAGCATTCACTGCGCAAACTTCGGGGCTTCCCGAGTCCAAAACAACAAGGCTTGTAAGCCAAGCCCAGGGAGCTGCTTCACCTTCTCTCTTCCGCAGGCTTCCATTCCAATCCCTTACTCGTTAGTAGGATATCCGAGGATTTCTTTTATATAGATAGAGTTGGGTCCTCGGTTTCGGATATCTTGACCAACTTTATAAAGGATTTATCTTTGGTCTCTTGCTTCTGGGCTCCACTCTAGGCGAGTGTCCAGCTCGTCCCGCTTCTCGTTAAAGAAGTCTAAAAAAAAAGGCTTCTTGGGGCTTGTAGCAGGCCTTTTCGGCCAAGGCAGGATGCTTAGAAAGAACTTGTTGAAAGAGAGAAAAACAATTATGTTTCCCCTCCCGGATCTGAAGATCCCTATTCTCGAACTCGAGTAATCGGTTATACTCCCTCTGAGAGAGAGCTTGATTCAAGGCTGTTTTGATTGCAGTCCAATATTCCCCTTCTCCAGAAGAAAAAATGGTATTTTATCTTTCCTGTAATTGAATGCGATTCTTAAAGGATCCCTCGAAGCTCAAATTCGGGATCGGTCCTTCTCTGTCCACGGCTTCACGCTCCGCCGCATCTATTTGATTTGGGGCGACTAGAGCGTTAGCGTGTACTTCAGAAGGACCAGTCTGATCCTGGTTTGGGGCCGAAGCTTCGTAGTGGCTCCCCCCCTCCATAAGTCTCTTCAATCCATGAATCGCCTGTTGATAAAGAGGGTAGGGAAGAGGAGGACGAGGACAGGACTGTTAGCCTACCCCATAGAGGACGCTCCCTCGCCATTAGAACAAAAGGCCTTAACAAGGAAGGCTATGACCAAGATCCAAGTAGTGGACGCATACTGACAAAAAAGAAAAGATAGGGCTCTCCGGACCAGGGAGAACCCCATCCTGTCAATAAGGGTCTCACAAAACCACACCTCTGCTCCACTTTGTGGGAGATAAAAATAAACTAATAGAAAAGCGAGTCAGAGGACCAACAAACATATACATCTCGGTAAATAAGGACTCAATTTGACCGAAATCGGATTTCCTTTTCGTGCCATATGCGACGCTACTTTCCTTTTTTTCCCCCCCTTTTTTTTCCCTTTCCAATATTAATATTTGTTCTCGCAAGTCTTCGTTTCCGTGTAAAGGCAAACTCTCCCAATTTATGACCAACCTTTTCTTCAGTGATCAACGAACGAACAGGAGTTTTTCCATTGTAAATTCGTACGGAGCAATTAACGAATTCCGGCAAAATAGAAGATCTACGTGACCAAATTTTCCTCTTCAAAAGAAGATCTCTCTTCTTCTTCATTCTCAACAGGAATGCATCAACAAAACTGCCCTTCCATATAGATCGTCGTGGCATGAACTCAGAATTTCTTCGCTTCGATTCAGCCCCTACTTCAATGTTAGGTTAGCTAGCGCCTACTCCTCCTCCTACTCCTTTAGGATAATATCGTCGTTGGTCCTTCGTTCTCCACTCGTACAATCGATTTCGCGATTGTTGTTCTCTTCTCTTACGATATTGTTAGTTTTCATTTTTGAAAAATCGCTTCTAAATGAAGTCCTAATCCAAATATACGATACCGCCAAATGAAAATGACTTCCTGAGTCTTGCGCACGGGGAGGGGTATAGATGTTAGAGTCTTACTTCGAATACCTTGAAAAGGACCTGTTATCTATCTTGTGCCAAAGAAGGTAGAAGCCTATAGAATCCTTGGTCCCGAGCTTTCACTTCCATTAGAATCACTTTCATCCGACTTTCCTTCGCACTTTGTGGTTCCCATACCATTACCTCATCGGAGAAAACCTTGCCTACCATTAGAGCTTAAACAAAAGAGCTAGACCTATCGTTCCTATTCCTACTTGACGGCGGGCTCAAACTATCCCATTTCTGGGAGGACTGAGACGAAGCATTCTTAAAGAAGGAGGGTCATAGATCAGGCGGACTAGCCCCATGTAGTAAAAAAGTCTGACCGAAGATGCTTTTCAAAGCCGAGGTTGCACGTGCCCCCGAGTGCTGTCTCAGTTCATGGGCCTCTGTCCAATTATCTGCCTTTCGTTAGCTCATCAGCGAGGAATTATGGATTCGAAAGCCGAATGTAGTAGTACAAACACTTTCCCAATCCGGAAAGTCAATAGTAAGTAAATACCGAAAGCGATTAAATAATGTTATTTTCCCCCTATGGTGGATTCAACAATTTCCTATCCCATGGGATAGGGTGCTTGCTAGCATTCTTGTTTAGCAAACAAGGCAAATAACTATGTACTCAAACTAAGACAAAGAAAGAAAGGGGGAATCTCCTACAACCTTAGGCTCCAAGTAGTCTACATGGGTAGACCAAGCAAATCCTTGAAGAAAAAGACGTACTAAGGAAGATGTAAGGTGCTGCATCTAAAGATGAACGGGAAAGGAAGGGCAGAAGACCTCCTGAGGGATTCCAGCTCAATAGGGAAAAGGGAGAAGCTTTAAGCACGAGTTGTGGTTCGCCAATCGCTATGTCCGGCTTAAGATTCTTTCTCTTATTCATTGCCCTTTTATAGAAAGCTAGGAGCGAGTTTACGAGCTGGCAGCCTAAACCTACCAGTCGGTCTTCATAGAGTTTTTCAGCATCAGCTGCTGTGGATTCTGAAGAGAGTCTGTTAAGCGTCCCGCGGATCCTTTCTACTTTACACGGGACTACGCCCTTTAATCAATATAGCTAGTTGAAGCAGTCGATCTAGCCTTCAAACTGTCTCGGGTCCACCGGCTCTATTTCTGGTGCTTCGTCAATACCGGTCAAGAGCAAAGCTTTCCTACTGCTTATGCTGGCAATCCTTCATTATCATTTCTAATGAAATCCCTTTTTCAATATATAAAGAGAGATCTTCATTCTTCATGGGACCCGGAGTATGATTCCTTACTTATTCAATCAATCGGACTTTCTCCTAATAGGACTTCGACACCCTTAAGGCTCAAAAGTCAGGTCAAAGTCATGTATCCGCTCGTTGATTAGCATGAGCTACTGCTCTCGTCCCGACCGAGATCTATTCTCATCTTGGGGGAAATCCCCCCTTCTCACTCTCCACTTGCATGTCCATCAGAGAAAGCTGGCGCATCTTTTCGTTCATCAGGCTAGCGCCTGTCCCGATGATAGAAGGTGATCAACCATAAATGGGGAAAATCCCGTGGATGCTGCTTCCCTAGATAGATAGGTGAAATCCATGCAATTAGATGCTGGTGAAACTATCATTTTATATTAGTAATGTTGGGCAAACCGCTGAACTCGGATCCTCTTTCTTGTGCTTGTTGTGCTGGGACTCCAACAACCCTATCCTCCATCGGCGAATCAATACCCGGCTCAAGGGCCCATCTCTTTCATATTCTATTGGCAAGCCAAAGAAGAGAGAAAGCCTAGCTCCCAGGGCCCTCTTTTCATGGACCTGTCAATGGTACCAATGCCTTGACACCATGAACTATAATCGTCAACTCGAACTCACCTAAATGACTCTAAGTCAATAAAGAGTCATGGGGGGGCACTTGTATTTGGTCTATACAAGTCTAGTATCACTATTACATCATAGTGACCTAGTGTGGTAAACTTGACAATATCTTTGTCTCGTAGACCTCGACCCATCAAGTAGAGCTTTTACTCAACAATTGAGTGTTTTTAGTCATCTTTTCGATTCCGAACTTCAAGTTTTTTCACTCGCGTTTCCAGATAGCGAGCGAGTAGCAAGCAATGAACACTAACTGAAAGCGGCCGAGAATGAGTACCTATCCCTTACGGGAATCGAACCCGTGTCTTCGACATGAAAAGACGATGTCCTAACCACTGGACGAAAGGGACCAAAAAGCCATTCTTCATATACCGCTCCGTGGGCTCCGAGAATAGAAGTGGTTCGTTTTCTTTCTATACGCAATTCAAGATTTCGTTTGTGTTCATGTTGGCGATTTCTGATGTGAATTCGGCGGGTCGTCCCCCCTTCCTACGGGTTCCCCCCACCGACCCAGTGATACACCAACCACGCTCCTTTCCTTTCTCCGATCATAAAGTCCCCTGATCCCTTTCTTTGTCTTTCATCCCCCCCTGAACAGAATTAGAAAAGCTCTGTTCTTTCTAATTCAAAAAAGAAAAAAAGAGGGGCGAAGCGCCCATTTGAAGTGTCGAAGGCCTATGCTAAAGTAAGAAAGAAAGTACGTTAAGGTTACGAAGTAACTTAGTCGAACTATAAAGAAAGGGAGGCTAAGGTTACGAAGTCAGGTCAGCTGGTTAAGAAAAGCTCAGGTTATGAAATCACTTTTTCGTTCATTTTTTAATTAAGTAATAGTGAGGCGTCAGTACGGGGTTGCGTCAGCTGTAGATATAGACTAGGCGTTGGGACGGACTTCATCTCTTCTATTCTCTTTACTTACACCTTACACTTCCGCTGAGTCTAACGAGGCTCGGGTGCGGAGCCTTCCACTGTGGACCGAGACTACGCAAAGGTGGAACACCATAGAAACTTCGCTGACATAAACCTTTATTTTGCTATGTTCAAAAAGAATCCAAAAAAGCGGAAATCGGTTCGTGTTCCGCTTCCAAAGTCAGTCGTCTTTCCCCAAGTGTGAACTGCAGACGACTCTCCAGTGATTCCATTCTTTCTTTCTTTACTTCTGGGTCAACCCAACCCGAATGGGAAGAAGAGGGTCAGCCAAACAGCGGGCAGCTCCATTTTGTACATTTGCTGAGGCAGACCAATTAGGCATTTTAGAAAGGGGAAGGGCTTTAGCGCTCACCGAAGGGGGCAGTAGGAATGAAGGATGCGGGAAGCTACCGCTTGGTAGACAGCTTCGCTTCCTCGTCGCTTCTGGCGACTAGCTTCTCAAGTGGGTGGCTTGGTAAGCAAGCTACCTTCTGAATCAGTCAAATCCCTATCCATAATAGGCCGGAATGGGGTGGAAGGAGGCCCCCCTACTTCAATGGAAAGGGGGGATCGCCCTTTCACAGCCGTTCCTCTACAACTACCTTTCGCCCAACATGATCACGAACGAAGACAGAGAATTGCGTAGATAGGAGGACGAAACGAACTAACCCACTTGTCCGGATCGGAACGATTGAAAAAAGAGATGAATAGAGTTGATAGGGCGGAGCCAGCTGAAGGAAGGTCCCTAACGCGAACCTGCAATCTTTCTAAAGCAAGAAGGAATAAAGTTGACTTTGAGAAAGAAGGTGCTTGCTGCTCGCTCGCTGTCTACTAAACGAGCCGTCACTGCCCGCCCGGCTCCTATCTAACATCAACAGTAAAGTGAAGTCAAATCAATGAAGTGAACGGCCCAACCTCTTTGTTTGAAGCTTTGCTTCCCATAATTCCAAAACACAACAATAGACTTGCAACTATAGTCTAGGAAAAAGCTTCTCTTTGATAGCGAGGGGGGTTCTGAAAGGATCTGATCGTAGATAGAGACTGAAACCGGGGGTAGGGGCGGATGTAGCCAAGTGGATCAAGGCAGTGGATTGTGAATCCACCATGCGCGGGTTCAATCCCCGTCGTTCGCCCATCAATAAATGGACCATTTGTTACGGAGACAGAAGACAAACCTATAAAGCATTTTTTCTGCAAGTTATCTCGAGGCTTTCAAACGCATCCAAGCAATTGGTATCCGATTGAAACATAGAAAGCATAGATTCCCGTCGCCTACTTGCAACTAAATGGGATGGCTGATCATGAATTCTATGAAATTTTTAAGACCTCACTAATCAGCCAACCACTTTTGAGTTTATAATGAATGAAATGAACCCCGGAATGAAGATAAAATCCCCCCTCCCTTTTCCTAAACCATGGGGAGCCCCGAGTCGTTTACCGGACAAATTGAGTTGTCGTGACGATACCTTTCAACGTTGAAGATCGGAAAAGACTTCTCTTCATCACGAGACTGATCGGATCTGTCGTAGACACCCGAGAGACCTCCACAAGGCAGGCTAAAGAAGAGGGCAAGAAGCAAAGAGTGTTGCTTTCATTTCTTTATTGAAATTGAAATCAAGTTCTTTAAAAAGGGGCTAGGTATAATGCACGCAGGCCAAGTCAAGAAAAGGACTTCCTTACTTTTCTTTCATAGTCGTCAACATGACTAGTAATTTGAAGCCTTAAAAAACCGGTTTTTTTCGGCATTCGGTTTCTTCGTCTTTAGTCAAGTTCAGTTTCCTTTTTCGATTCCAAACTCTTAGTCGAGCTGATGGCGAGATCGATTTTTTGTTCGAGGTTAAAGAGGAAAGAGAGGAACCACCGCCCAATGGTGCTTTTACTAAAGTAGGTCACCGGTGGCTAATACCTTCTCGACACTATCGAACCGTCAATCCGCGCTCTTTTTAGTGGGGAGAAATTATTTTCGTATCCTGGACTTAAGGAAGGCAAAAGGTGCCCCATCTGCCTTGTGGGGGGGCAGTGCTTGGGAAAGCTATTCTAGCTCGAGCTCCCCTTACTAGATCAAATAAGGCACCTATCTAACATCCCAAGTGGAACCTATTTCAAAGGAACTCTCTCCTTTGTAGTGGAGCTCAGCGCTTAGAAGTGTTGAAGTCAAGCACCTTCTCTTGAAGAACTACTTCTATCTAGCTAGCTCGATTTGAGGAATCACTCCTAGCTTTGGTTGCTATTATTTGTGCGGTTCTGGGATTGTCGAGCTGGCCATATCAGAAAGAAAACGCCCCGTAGTTGAGCGTTTAGAGGCCTCTAAGAACCTTTATTCGCTCTATCTTGAGATCAGCCCTATCCTTCTATGCAACTCTTAAGTTAGATGGTTAGCTCTTCTTTATTGAGGTCCTCCTCTTGGCTTAGTTAGCTCTTGCTTCAGGTGTACTCTTTTCGACCTCTTTATCTTTTGGGTTAGCTCTTCCTGACAAACCTTCTTGAGTGAGATACTACTCTAAACCTTAGAGGAGAGAGCGAGTCCTATGTTCAATAATCTTCTTGCTCTCCTGTGCTTAGGGAGCTACAGGAGAAGAAAAGAAGACAACAAACAACAGAAAAATGGCAAAATTCATTGATGAAAGAGGGGTGCCATCCCCACTGATTAAAGAAAGAAGTTTACTATATCGGAGTGGAGTCTGATAGTTGCATTTGCGAAAGATTCGTGGAACTGGGCATGGCAAAGACAGATCCATTTCCAATCAAGATCAATTCCTAAACGAACGATTTTATCGATTCGTTCTGGAAGTTCCCTCCATCAGGGTGTCATCTGTGTTGGCGGATCAATTTGATATAGCAACTGCAGAGATTGAGTCGAAACATAAAATGTATGCTAGCGGATCCGCTTGAGCTTCCTTAGTCTTAGGCAAAGTGGAAAGCTTAGTTTGAGCTATTCATTGACAAAAGTTTTCTCGGGTCATTAGAGTTGGAGTTTGAGTACCCGCAGCTAATCAATTGAATACCATTAGGATTAGGGTATGCCCCTCCCCCAGAGCTAACAATTGGTCTTTCTTTTCTCACTAGGTTCTTTAGCAGGAGTTCCTTTGCGGACCTTTCAGAGAACCCAAAAGGATACCGAGTCGGAGTACGGTACGATAGTTGTGTTTGTTAAAGACTTGTGTAACCGAATACAAAACAAAATGTCCTCAAAAAGAATTGATGTTTTCGGTTGTTGGCCAACCGCCCAGATTTTTCTTTATAGTTTCTTGCCGGCCCCAGCCTATACCCGCAGGTTTTTTTCCTCAGCATAAAGCAGGCACAGAGGACTAGACTATTACGAAATTTCCTATATATATATAGGGGTTTTTGCAAGAATCGGGTGCAACTTATTTTATTCAGGAAGAGGTTTGGAACCCCTCTCTATCTGATATAGTAATGAACGACGTCTTCTGCAAGACTGGCAATTGGACTTGGCTAGTAAGCCAAGAGGGATCCTTGCTGCCTCACTATCATTTTGCGGCTTCAAAGAAGAATGAACAATGGCAAGAAAAGCACTATGCTGGGTCAGACACAAACCATATGGGTGTCACAAATAAGAAGTAAACGACTTTCTTTCTTCTGGAAAGTGACTTTGACCAAATAGAGTCTCCTTCCGTATAGGGCGCTCTCGCAATAGTTAGTTGTTCTGTAAGGGGCTTTCATTAGCCTGAGAGGGCATATTAAGCTAAGCTACGAATGCTTATAAAGGGCAACTATAGGGATTATAGAGAATGAGAGGTGCTCACTTGACAGAGTGCCGAGCATTGTTCGTCGTGCTAGTTCCAGTGGTAAAGGAAACCTTCTCCCTCTTGCTTTCGGGCTTACTAAACGACCGGATAAGCAGCTAGATCGATTCCAAACGTGTGATTAGTAGCTGATTCAGCAAAAAGAAGAACTGATTCATCTCATTCTCAAAATTAATCGCATTGATATGTCGGGCTTGGCCAGCTCGAAAAGCTACAACAAGCCCTAACGATATCGGTATACCTAATGAGAGGATATAATTAAAAATGAGTATACTCATATCCATAAACTGAATTTTTCTTGTCGTTCCGCTTCTTGCTCGAAAAAATGAAGAAAGACTTGTAGGAAATCGCTTGGTTGTTGACCAAGGGAAAGCATGGGAGTCTTGGACTTCGGGGTTGGACTCTTTCTTATCTTCTTGAATAAGATAGTTCATTCGGACTGACTATTCGGGGGATGGAATGGAAATGGAAGGCAGAGAGAAAGTGAGTTCCATCTCCATCTCTCAAGTCAAAACATGGGCTTTTTCCAGTGATGCTGCTCAAACTGGCTTGGGAGCTTCTGGACTTCGGCCCCCGTCTTTAGTTTCGGCTCTTTTAGGGTAGTTCAGTTGAAGCAGCCATCTCTAGTCTAGTGAAGTCTTGGAGTTGGGCTAGCTCGGCTTCTTGCAGCTCTGGGAGTCAGTCTAGGGCTTAAATTTCAATATGTATTCGTCGAGAGAAGTCTTCGGTGACGCGTCGGATACAACCGTCAACTAAGGAAGCGAACCGCCTTTTCATCTAGATAGTTGAAGAGCTTCCGCTTGCTTCCAGTTCTACTTTCTTCTTGTCTTGTCCAGCTTACTTTTCATCCTGGATTGTGCGTGCTTGCGTAAGATTGTCTTTTTAAAGTTTCAGCACCGCGGGGGACTAAGGGCTGGTTCTTGATTTCCAGGGCTGACGCGCCAAGCCAGTACGGAAGGGAGAAGGGGCGAAGAGCGACGACCGATAGGGAGAAGGGTCCAGTCCAATCACTGGTCGTAGGTCGGCTTAGCAGACGCAAGTGATCAACGCATTAGGGCCTTGACTGGGGGCATAGTTGGTTGGTTCAGATCTTTTGCTTTCTATAAATAGATTCCACCTTTCCTCAAAGGCTAGGTAGTGGGCCAGCCTAAGGTATGGGGCAAAGGAAACCAGCGGGATACTGCTCCCTCGATCGGGCACATAAGCTTTTATTTATATAAATAGAACAAATAAGTGAACTGACCCTAAAAGGGAATGAATGCTAGGCTGATGAGGAGGAAGCCCCTAGGGACCAGGTAAGCCAACTCGGCCCCTTTCTGGTTCTATAAAATCTTTCTTTCTTCCCCAGAAAATGATTCTTTAGAAGCGGTTTGCCGACGTTTGGTGCGAAGGGTAGGGTCATAATCAGCAAGCCAAGCAAGCCCCAAGGAAGTACGGTTGAAATAACCAAGGGACAAGGAATACCTAGAGGCAAAGGAAGGCAGCTGCGCTTGGAGATAGAGCGTCGATCGCCTAAAATAACTGCTTTTCAGTTGGGGCTATGACTAGTGGATCCCGCTTTTCTCTTTGCACGAACAGGGAAAAGAGAAAAGCAAGGTCTTTTTTTGAGAGTCTAGTTGCCGCGAGACTGATTATCCACTTCGGGTAAGCCAAGAAAGAGCCCGAGGCACCTCTTTACTGATAAAAAGAATAGATAGAAAGAATGGGTTGACTTAATACATGATTTATGTAAAACCACTAGCATCTACTTTCAACCCATTCGCCTCTACTCTTTGTTGTGAAGCTCATTCCCCGATCCCTACATCAAATGAGTCTGTTCTACGCTTTTATGGTCGCGAAAGACTAAACCAAGACAAGTGAGCTAATGATCCCTCCTTCATCTTCAGATGAAAGCGGAATCTGAAATACATTGAGATCACCGAAAAAGAAACACACAACTAGGAGAAGGAAGCAGCACCCAGCTCGATGAATCTGAAGCAGCAGATCTGCAAGACTCGGTCCTTCTTTCTCAGTTGAAAGAGAGGAGAGAGAAGCGAAGGGTTTTTGATCATTTTATTGACATTGACGAGATTTTCAATGAAAGCTGAGATGGGGTAAGTGTGAAGAGTCAACTATTGCCCGACTTTTATTATTTATTAGAAGAATGGCCCCGGTATACTCCTAAAAAGGGGATTCTCGCTCTACTGGAAAGAATTACTCTCGCGTTTGGAACAGATAAGTTCGATACAGATAACAAAGAATAGAAATTGGAGAGCAGGTGCCCTTCCCTAGTCCTCCCAGCCCAAAGGAAAATGCCCAGATCATTTGAAAAAAAAAGATACGTCAGTCACGCATCCTAATTGGTGAGCTTATGCCCGCCCTAGTTCCTTCCCTGCTCTTAGTTTGCTTTACAGGCACCATTTTCGCGAGTCAAAAGAACATGTGGTTAACCGAATGGATCACTGGTTGCTGCTCCACAGTCTGAGTTCCTTGGTTCGCCCTTCCAGGCTTGGCTCCAGTCTCTACGGGCTCAGCAGCAGCTTCTTGGGCTGGGCCCCAGCTTGAGGTTGTTCCTGATGCTGTACTTCAGCAATGGTAGCCACTGCTTCTTCAGTCTGAGAATCTGCCTGTTTGTCGCTTGCGGCCTGGGCGGCTCGGTTCGGCCGAGCCTGTGGGCATGGTGTTTTGTCCGTAGTTGGATCGGCAAATCGATTTGCCTTGCTTGGCTTACTTGCTTGATTGAAAGGATTTAGACGTATGAGAAGGGTCCAGCTACATATGCTAATAGTGAAAGGTCTCTTCCCTTCAATGAAAGTGAAGTCGCGGAATCGTCTTCATTTAGGTAATCTGTATTGTATTAGGTAACTAAATTCCTTTTGAATAACTTATCCCCAAGGCCATTAAAACTATCCTAAATAGTGTCTTACCCTTGAAAGTTTTTGGTGCCTTAGGAGACCTTTTAAAGATAACACATCAGTATGATTTCTTCTTCTCTTTCGTATCAAGTAGGGATCCTCATTTCTTTATTCTTATAGGTTACTCTTTTCACTATTCTTTCCAAAAAGCAGACTATTCCTCGGCATTCAACTTATTCAGTATGAAACTCTTCCCCTTCATCCCTTGCTTCTTATTCTTTATCTCTCATACGATTTAACGATTTAGTAACCTCGGAGAAAAAGAGATAACATCTTCTTATCTTAGGAGAAAGCTCTTTCTTATCGAGATGTCTCTGTCAAAAGGCATCGATATTGAGATGGACAATGTCATAGAATGATCACAGAAACCGCATCTTGCTATCCGATTCCTTTACCGGAGTTGGGGCTCGGTTTCTGTTATGAGCATAGGTATAAGCGACTCTTTCTATCATTCGATTCGGAAAAGTGGCGCCTAGCTAACCATTCTTGAGAAAAGAGTTCTGCGATTTCCCTCCTTTGTGGCATCATATAGGAAGATCCCCCCGTCTCGCTTATGTGAGCATTTCGGGCTGAACGAGTGCGGTATCCGCTCTTGGGCTTGGCTAACAACACCTGATATGTTCTACGCTCGGAGGTGCGGGACCCTCTTTACCCCCCATGATATACCTCGCTCACTGGACTGAAAGACCGCTTGGAAGGAGATTGCTTCTTCTTTCCAGTGAGGAAGGAGGCGTAGCAGGGAAAGTAAATCCTTCAGGAATACCTAATGGAAGGCTTCGGTCTAAGTAATCGGTAGCTATAGCGTCTCGCATTACCTTTTCAACCTTTCTTTTCACATATACTCGTAATAGCGGCACGGCAGGATCTTTATCTGGACATTCCCGAAATGCCCTTGTGGGCTCAGCTGTCTGCGATGATTCTAGCCGGATTCTTTTATTCGTAAGTTGAAGTTATAGATCTTTTTCCTAAAGTCCAAGATAAGATCTATCTTTTTCAGGCAAGCATAATCAAAGCCTTTCTCGGGAGTTCGTAGTGCTAAGTTCAGCCGGAGAGTTTGGTTTATTTGTACGTGCTCATTTCTGCTGATAGTGCTCGGACCACTCTATCATAAAAAAACCTATACTATAAAATGAACAATTCCTTACTTGACAAAAGTTCTACCCTTATGGATGGAAAGGTTCCCGCCTCCGCCCGATCGCTTTAATCTATTCCCATCTTCACATGCTTGCTGGATTAGAGGTCGGCTTGCTAGCATCTTGCTATTGGCTTTATAGCTAATACGGCTTGAAGCGTAGGTTAAATTGAACAATCTGAACAAAACTACCTTTAAGACTTGAAGAGAGAAGATACCTTCGCCCACCCACCATGCTACACGAAAGCTGAACTTCAATAAGTTCTACGCCTTTAGTTGCCCATTTATCTGTTGAAGGGCTTTGGCCCCGGGCCCCAAGTCGAATTACTTTATTTCAGCAAGCAATTAGGCCTCCCAGAAAGGAAAGGACATGTACCAGCTGTACGAGAGGAGAGCCGTGAGCACTTTTTCCTAATGTTGATGAGTAGGCCTACAACTCTGATCTTGCACGCTCGGATTGTTCAGCCTACCCTTTCTTTCTTCTTCTTTCCAGCTCTTCTAGTAAGAGTAAGAGAAAGGGTTGGAAGGCGCACTAATACCTATAGAAAAAGGGATGAGTCGACCTCTTTCAACGATTTTTTACCGATCCTGTGGTACTTATAAAAGAACTTTCTTGCCTCTCCCGCTTATTGATTAGGGCGAGCTCAATTGCATCTACACTCTCCTTCTTTCGTACTTAAGGGCGCGCTAGATTACATATATCCTTCACTCTCGGAATTCCTGTGAGAGTTCTCTTCCTTTTTACAACTAGGCGAGAGGGGTGGAAAAAAGGATTTCTCTCTATCTTTCAAAGAGCTTCTTATTCGTGGCATCTCTGCGAGCCCTTCCCCGGCTACGGCTAGAGAGCAAGATGGAGCAACTTTGCTTAAGACTTAGCATTGGAAGTGGGATTGATCTCTGTCCCGCTTTAGTTTCACTCTGATCTCGGTTGCTAACCGGTGTGGGATCTTCCCCATCTATGGATAATTAATTAGGCTATTAAGCCTTTCTCATCTAGAATTGAGACCTGTATACCCGCACCTTCTTCTTACGTGAAGGTCTGTCATGCCCGCCCTAACTCAGATCTTCCTCTGGGATATTGGTGCACTTGCAAAGTACTCCTATTCGCTTGTAGAGAGTCTTTCTCCGACCTTTGAAGTTGAACACTTTCTCAATTGTGAGCTGGAAAGTGAGTCTGAAGCGAGTTGGTATGGTCTAGGGCTTCCGATTCACAGGCTATGAGAAGGCCTTCCAACTCTTTCATAATCGTTCGAAGAAGGACCGGCTGGAGAGTAATGAGTACTAAAGTCTTTTTTTAGGTAGGCTTTGTCTCGAGCCTCTTAAGTAAATAAAGCATAGAAAAAGTGCGCTCTATAGCTAGCTCCAATTGAACAGGTTGAGGAGAAGAGCCGCTAAAGCCCTTTTTCACTACGTAAGCCTCGGGCTAGTGCTTTATTTAAACTAGCCCTGAACCAGGGCGGAAGGAATAGCACGCAAAAGACGGTTGGGTCGGAAGAGCAAGCTTATTCTTTTCAGGAAAAAAGTCTGATTGTCTTTCTTTCGCTATCCTTAGGTGTTGAATACGAATCCCATTTCCTTGAAAGGAAGGGCGTTTAGGCTACCCGACTTTCTTTGTTTTTAGTAAGGAAACTCCGTTTCTTTCCGATTCTGTTAGTGATTAGTGATCCCGAATCGAGCCTGATGCCTAGCCGGGATTATTGCGTTGGATTGATCAGCGGAGTAGTAAACTCTTTTTACAGACTTCACATGGAAACGTGACCTGCTGTGCCGGTTGAGGCTCAAAACTGAGCGTTGTAGTCCACGGACTTTGACTCCGGGGAAGAAAATTCAGTTATGGAATGCGTTAAGGGCTCAACACTTAAGGAGGAGAGATAGGGGCTAAACCCACCATCCCTAGCTGGAAAGTCTCATGGAGTTCCCAGCTCGGCCTACGCTACGATCGTTAGAACTCCTTCCAATCGGTTCAAAGCCGCAGATCAAGGTTGTTGTGCTTTCTACCTTCTTTCTTTTCTTTTCTCTTTGCAAAGTAGGCCTTTTCTTTTGATAACTAATTAGAGTTGAAATGAAATGGATTCTCCTGCCGGCGAGAAAGGAAAAAAGGGGAGATAGGGAAGAGGAGATTAAGGATAAATAGTAACTCCACTCTATCTCTATAGATAGTGGACACTTATTTTGGTTTCATTTTCTATTCCTTTCAGGTCAAAAACGCGGACTGCTGGTGGGGCTGTGCCCATTCTCCCTCTTATGTAGCTTTACAACCGGAATAAGGAACCTTAGAATTCACCCTACCTGTCGATGAAAAAATGGGATTTTCTTTTTAGAGGCTCGATGTAATTGAGCTCGACCAAAGGGTTGAAGAGCTTAGTACTTGTACTTTGGGAGAGGATAGGGGTAATTGAGGTCGAGTGTATTATCTAACCTGCATCTCCTGCGTCTCCATGGGGGCCCTTCATACAAGTTTGCTGCTAGGAGCCCCTCTAGTCGAATCAATAATCAATAGAAGTCCCAATAGAAGTTTACTGACCAGGCTCGTCAATTGACGATCTACTGCTCCCTCTTAGTTGCAGATGCCCATGCTTTGATTCGAAAGCCCTAGCCAGTGATGAATCCCTAGTAAGATCGGAGTCTTGAATTCCTCCTCCCTTTAACCCGTCCCAGCAACGAACACCTTCCTACTGCAAGGTGAGGCTCTGTCCTTCCCCTAGAATCCACTCCGGGTCGGAGGAGAAGCTAGTCAAACTTCTTGAGCAGCCGAGATATTGAACTTGAACAACGAACATTTTATTGAATTCCTTGCCAAGGATTCGAGGGAAGGTCGATTTGACTCGAATCCTGGACCTGATCTTGAATCCTACACCGGTTAATGACGCGATGGGAGAAGTTCTTATTCTTTCATTTTTTCATCAATGCTGGCCGCTCGTCCATGCCCAATCCCAATGGACAAACCTTCGATCCGCCCTTAGCTCTATAATCCACCCGTCTTCCCCAGTCCCTGAAAGCCCTCCTCTCCTGTTCCTAGCCCTCTTTCTCAAAAAGAGTCTGAAGTTCAGCGGCTTTCATCGTTGACGAACACCTGCGCTAATAAGACAAAGAAGTGGGGAGTCTATGCCTTGAATGAATCAGTAACAACGGATTAGTGGAATGAGGGATCAAGAGAGGGATAGGGGGGGGGGAATGGCCTATCAATCATTGGTGGACCTTCCCTTGAACGGTCACGGAGCTCTCAACTGAGTTGTTTAGGTTCTGGAATTCTATCTCTAGTTGGGGGTTTCGGTTCGAAGGTTCAAAAATGTGGTGCGGGTTCATCTCTCTCGACCTGTTCAGGTTCAAAGGAAAGGGTGATCGGGGGGACCCATACTTTAGATCTCTTCTCTATGGTGGGAGGTTTTTTTCGTATCAAGAGTGTGTTGGGGAGGCCAGGGAAGACGGATTGGATCGAGAGGCGATGCCTATGCCTCTTCTTTATCGATAGGATTCCCATCATTTGCAGTCTCCGGCGAAGGAGACAAGGGCGAGGCACCGAACATGTTCTATCCTCAACCTCCATCCGTCATTAGGTTTCTCAATCCGCTTTTCCTATTCACTAGTACACTGCGCGCTACAACTAGCAGCCCCTTGACTAGTAAGGGAAAACGCTAGCGCGCAACGGCTGAAAAGCCAGCAACCTGTTAGGAGTAGGTTTTTTGACTTAGTAAGAAATGGAACCCTATACAAACAAGGGGCTGCTTGCTGCTCGCCTCTCTCTCTAAAGGGGCTTATGCACTCTACTCGCTGCCTACTCCACTCGTTATCACTAAACGACGAAGCCAGGAGCGGAAGGAGGGACTTGAACCCTCAACCTCAGCCTTGGCAAGGCTATGCTCTACCATTAAGCTATTTCCGCCAGCTACGGTAGTGGCGAAGCACTACTGAGCAATTCACGTATCACTTGATATGGACGACTTCTGTTTTTCCGTCAGACCACACTCTTCGAGCTACGAGCACGAGTAGGTAGGCGGCTAGAGGGGGGGGCTTTTTTCATTCTCGTAACGGGAGTGAGTACACCGCAAGACCAGACAAGTTACTCCTTCGCCTCGCAGCGGCGGCATCTTTCTTATAAGTGAAGTAATTACCTAAGACGGCTCCTCTTATTCTACGAAAATCCAAGCAGCAGCTCCACAAGTCCGCTCGGAACCAGTCGATTCCTGAGCCATTCGTTTTCCCCTCTCGGTTGGCCTTTGCCAGCCACTAGAGTAAGTAAGAGAACCTAGAGTGAATGAACAACAAGAACTGCAGATTTGGACCGGATTGTACACCTTTGTGTCTGGCTATGTATATGGATGTGCATAAAGAAGGGACGGGGCATCTCTCTCCTTTTTTTGGGGGTAGAGTCTGACCTAATTCGGTCTAATACCGCTAAGAAGAAAGAAGAAAATGGAATGGATTTCCTGCTTATTGAACTTGACTTCGATTCTTAATTACCAAAGAAGGACAATTCCTTTCCATTTCAAGCAGTCGAAGGTCAATCAATTCTGGAACTCGAATCCCCCTTTACTCCACTAAAGCTAAAGAACTTTGATATCCTAGCAAATAATGTTCCATTCTCCGCCGCTATCCGACTGTTCTATTTCCCGCCGCTTTCCATTTTCCACCAAAGCCCTTGAAAGACTGACCTACAGGCTCGCTGTCAAGAAGAGTTAATAGATAGAGAAAAAAGGAAGAGGCATGACTTCACTTGCTTAAAGGACTAATGCAGAAAGAAAGTAAGAGGCCTTACTTCTTTATACTCTTTCCAGGTACACTACAGTCACGAGACCAACCGAGTTACATACATTCCAGAGCAGGAACTTGACTCCTACTGAAATATTTCCAGCGAGAATCTTCTCTTTCCGATCCGATCCTCTCCGAGTATATTGTAATAACCTCTCCCTTAGTACAAGTACTAAGCTCTTGAACCCTACGGTCGAGTGTATTATCTAACCTCTCGTTTTCACTCGAGCATATTCTCTCCTAACGTCGAGCTAAGTGACTTCGTAACCTCTGCGTAGCGTAGTAGAATGAAGGCTACGCACCGACGCTCTCTTATCTATTAGCCTAAGCGTCTTCGCTAACTCGCTCGCCAATTATACTACACCCTACTATACATTATTAGGGTAGGCTAGGCTAAGGCTTACTTCTACTAATGTATTGTATAGTCTAGCCCTTTTGTTTTGAATAACCCCATTTTTGTCATAAGTCAAGTAGGCGAACCTATAGGCGTTGACAAAGAAGAACAGCCGGTTAAAAGACAGCGAATCAACTCAACCATATATATTTAAAAGACTAGATAGATATTCAAAAAGAAAATAGTGTTATTGTTAGAAAGGCCTTCCCCTATTCCTTGATCAGGAATAGCGGGGTCCTCGTAGGCCAGTTTGACAGGCTACCCTTCCTCTTGATCTGAGGTGCTCAGAGAAAGATCTCTTTTTTCTAACTTCCACAACTCGATCCGGCCCGGAAAAGTGACCGACCAGGGCCCTATTGATGAATGAAAGAAAGGGTTTATGAGCCCTAGCCCTGTAAGCCCACACCTGTGTAGAGTAGATCGTTCAACACCTCCGGCACAAACCCATTTTTGACCTATTGGTCCGAGTATCATAGGCGACCGAACGGCCGCCCCCCTAATTACTAGACCGACCAGCTGTAATAATTCCATAAACACCTAGCGAAGATATGGCAAACAAATAAAGTAGCCCTATGTTCGGATCTGACAATACCATACCATAATCAAAAGGTACAACGGCCCGAGCGACCAGACTTAACATAAATGTAGCCACTGGAGCCATTCTAAAAAGGGAGAAATTAGCACTACTTGGTGAAATAGGTTCTTTTATAATCAATTTCGAACCATCTGCTAGAGGTTGTAACAATCCGAACGATCCCACTACATCAGGACCCTTTCGACGTTGTACAAAAGCCATTACTTTACGTTCAGCTAGCACTAAAAAGGCTACTCCTAGTAGAAGTGGTAGAATTATGCCAAGTATTTCAGCTGTAACAGCTATGTACGTTTTTGATTTTCTATTCACTCATGATCTGGCCTGGTCGACCCAATCATGATATTGAAGGATGGGACCTTTTCTCGAAAAACCCTGGATCCCGGGAAGAGTTGAAGATGGTGCAACATCGAATCCTGTTACGTTACTTCGAATGGAATCTTAGCCCGTCTCACTTGCTTTTTGAACTGCATAAGTGCATAAGCGAAGTCAAGGGATTTCCTTATAACTAGTGGCTGAGAATATACCTTCATTCAACATATTTTTGGTTGCATGCTCTGGGTCTGTAGCTGACAGCGGTTAGAACGGCAATGACAGTCGATTTCTCCTCAGATTCCTATCGACAAAGGCTTTTCTGATGACTGTGCTCGTTGGGGCATTAAGCCTAAGGTCAATCTGACCCTTGCCGCTGGCTTCCCCGGGCATTGCTCATTTCCGGGCTTTATCTTTGAACTTCTCAACATTTCAGGGATAGAAAGACTTTCTTTCGGGTATAACAGAACGGTTTAGAGCTTTACGTTGCTGTTCAATAAAAGTGCAGCTGCTCGTGTAATGAGCGGGCCAAACCCCGGCGTCCTTCCTCCGTGGAGATATGTGATACTTGTCTACGAGTGAGAGGTCGGCAGTGATAGTTGTGTACGATTGCGATGTTCGAAGTGATCGCACTACTCTCGTTTTCTTCGAGCGAGCTGTCTGCCAGTATGATTGATCGGTCTACCCGAAGTGAGTAAAGGTCGAAGGTCTGTGTCTGTGCTTGATATCTGGAACCTTTTCCTAACCCTTTTCTTGGAAAAAAGTCTAGTTCTTTCTTGTTTGTTAGTAGCTTTCCTTGCTTCCACTCGATTCCCTACCAATAAGGTACCGGCAGCAGTACCTAGCCAGATGAACAAGCACCTTCCAATGGCACTTTCCCCTACTCTATTAACTAGTTGGGTCTTTTGTGCAGTGATAGTCAGAGTCTCAGTCTCAGTGTCATTCTCACTGTATGCATATTTCCTTCTTCAAGGTCTCGGGTTGAAGGGTTAAGGTCTTGAAGGAAGTAGTTCCATCTCTGAAGCCGCTGCTGTGCTTTAGTGCATTAGTTTAGTGCCGTCGATTACCTTAATTTAGAATAATTCTGCTAAATTATGACTAATTGAAAATAAAGCACATTTTAAGTACGAAGTTCAGGCATTCCCCCTTATCATGATATAGTTAGCTCCTTCGAGCGGGAGATGGGGAACGCTATGTCTTTTAGTTCCAGTGTAGCATCTCAAGAAAGTTTCAAAAATGTTTATTTCAGTTATACTAGTTAAAGTGCGAGTAACAGTAGGTTCTACAGGTCTATAAAGAAATAGGGCTAACGAGAATTCTCTTCCTTAGAGCTTTTAGAGGTCTTGGCTTTTGGCCTTGTGAAAGCCATTGTGATAGCGTCCTTTACTTTAGGGCTTTTTCATGCCTGATGCCTGGAATGTTTCACACTAATCTTTTTCTTTCTTCCCCTGCTTTCTTATCATTGAAAGCCTTGGCAGCAGTCCATTCCTACCGTACTCTGGCTATTCTATCTGTCTGTGTATCGCGTAGAGCACGTACTATGAATCCAAGTTCCCTAGTGTAAGACTAAACTCAGTCTGGTAGTGTCCCCTTTTTTGGTGTAAGGGCTTGTAGCTTTCAATGTGTTCCTTCTTGTGAGTGCGCAAAGAGCTTCTTCGAGAGCAGCTGAGTCAATATGGATTCAAAGGGTTCCTATTTGTCCACATCACCAGGCAAGTCAAAAGAAGTAAAGTAAAGGTAAGCCAGTAAGAACTATCGATAAGAAGGCGCAATCAGTGAAGATGTTATTCCTTGGTAGAATGGAATTGAAAATATCCCCGCTTAAAGAGAAGACATTTGACTTTAGGTTGCCCCTTTGTGCCCTAGGAAGGGAATTCTCATTCACCCAATTCCCCCGAGCAAAGGATGAAAATTGGACTTCTAAGTAGTAGGAAAGGTTGCCTCGGATGTCTTTGCATAAAAAGTCTGACGAAGTCGAGTAATTCCTTAAATTAAAAAAGAGAATTCGCTGTCATCGAAGTCAGGATTTGAAGAGCTTTCAAGCAGGTGGACAAAGGGCTTGCTAGAATCGGTTCTTACAGAAGGAAAGGAGTCCGAATGCCCACAGATCTTCATCTGCGAGTGCTTTCTCTTTAATGTGCTCTTGTATTGAATCCGCTCTTGATGCAATATCTGTAACCGTCGTTGTCGTATCATCTATAGAATCGGATGTGGTACTTGAGCTTATGGGATAGAAAAAATATTTGACTCGAGAAATAGCTTTTGAATGTCCACATGTCTTTTTTCAAAAGTCAGTTAGGGAAAGAGCTGGTGTATAGATAGGGTTGAAGCTTTGACATCAGACTATGCTGTTCGGGAATGGTCTGCTCTTGCAATAAGAAGGGCTGAAGACTCGTATTAGTGCCTTTAGTTGATTACTGTCTTTCCTGATACGTGATAGAATAGGCTGACGGACTGATGTGAAGACTTTCCTTTTGATGAGGATTACCGTCGCTTTATGGCTTACCTGTCTTACTGTTCTCGAATAAGCTCTTAGGCAGCTATCGAATTGAGTGGTTATTCAACTCCTGCAACTCCTTTGCTTCAGAAGAGACAGGAGCGTAGGGTCAGGGAAGAAGTTAGTCTTAGCCTCTAGTTGGGCACGAGAAAGAACCCTCTATTGCCCATAGCCAAATAGAATGAGTATGGCGAGGTAGCAGTGAACAGGAGAAGTCACCCGGTAAAGCCCCATCTTTGAATAAGGCAATTGCCTACGTTCGAGCCTGTAAGCAGCGAATAAGTCCACCGGCCAGTGCTGCTTGATTGACTGCTTGAAAGTTTCAAACCCAAGTCTTGGAAGGCAGGATATTGGGATCAGACTGATCATTATCAGATAAGAAACTCAAAGGAACTAGTGGAAGTACTGTTGTCCCATTCCTGCAACATTAGTTTCTTCCTCAACAAGGAGGGCTCTGTCCAAATGAAATAAAATAAATCAAGAAGAATATTGTAAGCATAAATGTGTTCACAACATGTCTCATCAATGCGGTGAGAAGGGGAGTTTTCTTAGTGGTAACGAGTTGTACTATCTCCGATGCCACTTTGGTGGTTTCCGTTCTCGCTTATCCCTCACTTATTCATCGAGGTTTCATCGAAACAGGACCATTTTGAGGACTTTCTTTGTGATGGTTCATGTAGGCTTGGGTCTTTCATTCGGGCCCTATTGGGGTGGGGCACCCTGTGGGCCAATGCGTATAACTTGGGCTTTCTTAACGTGGCTCATTTGACGACTCAGTACATGGATGTCACGAGTCTATTGGCATAGAATATGGAATCTTTTTCACGTAAGCTGGTTGTACAAAGTTTGTTTGTTCATACAGGCAGTGTGATTTGGGGATCTTTTGTTTGCTCCGCAAGGTAGCCAGAGCCAGCCAGTTTTTCACTAAATAGGCATAAGAGTATTTTTAGAAAAGTAGTGCGGAGAACTAGTAAGAATTGGGCCTGCCGTGACGTGGATGATCCGCCGAATCCATTGCTGACTTCACCACGATCGATTAGGTGAAACGGTTCTGCAAAGTTTGTTTGTTCATAATTGTGCCAGCCATGCAATTCGTACTGCATGGCGAGATTCCTCTACCACTCTATAAATGGAGGCTCGAAAAGTGTCTTCACTTCATCAAATTCAAATCAAAGAAATTGAGTACTAGCACGTATGGCTATGGATGCTGCAAACAGGCTTTCTGCAATTGCTGCCGAAATGGGGCAACTGCAAAATCTTATTCAAGAGCGCCGTAGAGTGCTAAACCTCTTTTTGAGGAGTGTTAGAACACTGGATCCTGCCTTGCAAGAAGCGCGCATTCGCGCTGCCAGAGAGCGTATCGAGGATTTGGAGGGGAGGCAGCAAGCGCTGCGGGCGGAGCAGCAAGCACTCATAGTGCAGGCGGTCCTCCACGGGCACCAAGGAGACTAGTCCGTCGACTCTTTTTAGTTTGAGAAGGTTTAAATAAGTGTCTGTAGACGCAAAGTAGTGTGTTTTCATGTCTGGTGTTCTTTGGCTTTGTTTAGTGGGGATCTACTCCGATGCTTACTGGAGATAGACTCCTATCCTAAGTAGATTGCTTTTATTTGCTGTCTTTGCATGTATCCACTAGTAGTCTTCAATGCTTATGTATAATATATTATAAGTACTTGTTCGTAAGTGCTTCAAATTCATGTGAAAGTTGAAAGAAGGTGTAAGTTAAGTGTACTGGAGATGTGCTTATTAAGCCTCCAAGGCTCTGAAGCTTCCTTCTTCCTTGAGTCTGCGCCGTCTGAAATACCAAACCCTAAATCTTGCTAGTTCAGTTCGTGTGTTTTACGTGAGCGCCTTTCACTAGTGTGCGTAAAAAAAACACACTAACTTGATCATAAAAGAAAGTAAAAGGTTTTAAATTTATCACCATTTTACATTTTTCAACTTGTAGTCCACCGGGGGGCTAAATCAGTTTTCGATCTCTGTTTTTGCGCGAAAAAGAAGAAGAAATGAAGGATAAGAAGGCTCTGACAAGACCTATCGTTATTTAATAAATCAATAGGTATATTTTCTTAACACAGTACTGGAATACTGAGATCATAAAATCAAGGAGCTTTCTTTCGATAGTGAACAAACCTTAATGTCTTTCATTATGAGATTGGAATTGAATCAAGATGATTGATCCTCTTGCCATTGATCGGGTGAGATCGTGACGGTAAATGGCCATTGAATATATTTCACTAATATATATAATGAGTAATCCAGCGATTGGCCTTGCTCCGAGCGATATCCGAAGTATGGTTTGCTCGCTAGTTAGATGCTTAATACATGCATCTGAGGTAAGAGGTGCCGCTAAGGTGAACGCTCAGCTTCAACTCTGACTTTATATTCTAAGTGCACTGAAGGTTAACTATGTCAATCTACAACTCAATGTGATTGGCTTCATTCTGACCTATTCTATTCCCCCACAGCTACTTCTCTAAGACATTGGGTATTTGTCCTTCCACCAGCAAGAGATATTAATGCCGCATCAACAGACGCTTCAACAGGAAAGGCAGCCTACTCTGATTAGAGAGCTGCGGATTCTCTGGCAGTAGCCATTCATTCGACCAGTTCATGTGCAGCTCTTTCAACATCTGTAAAAGAACAAAGTCCCGTAAAAGAGTTGCTATTCCGATTTTGGATTCAGAGCCTGGGCCTCCCTCACACGAATGTCTATTAGAGCACCAACTCCTTCTTCATCTGCACCTTTCACTTCACTCCCTTGTTGATGCCTCAAATCAATCGGCTGTGAGGGTATCAATCCCTTTTTGAAGAAGAATAGCTATCTTTGCTCTTTCTTGCGCCTCTACCTCCTTCTTCCTATCCGAAATCGTCTGTTAGAGAATGGTCTGTTATACTAAGCAAATTGGCTCTTTGAAAGTGTGGAACGAAACTGGCCATACTGCCACTTCCCTAGCAACTTTCCTTACTTATTCTTACTCTCTGACACTGGACTAGGGGGGTTTGCTCGCCTAATGCTCTTCTTTCTCTTGGAAGAAGAATGGCTGTTGTTGAATCAGTTTCAAGTGGTGGGATCATATTCATAGTGGAATCCCGTCTCCTCAAAGGAGCGATCCCCCCCTCAAAGTAGAACGAGCATAATCGAAGACAGGGGGTAGCGTATTCTAAGTAGTGGATCTCACGTGCTATCCGACAGTTTTCTTAGTCTTCGTCTGCTCTCTCAATGAGTCAATGCCCGGAACAGGCTCGACATTAAATCACCCTCAGAGTTGAAAACGACTAAGCTTTTTGCCTTGACCTTGAAACTAGTCTGAGCCTTTCTCAGGGCACCTTGACTTATTTCCTCTCCCGTTGGAAGAGCGTTTTTGAACCTTTCCAGGTGAAACTACTTCACTGCCAGTTCTTCCTTTCCCTGGCTTTTTACAAGAAAACATTTACTGCTTAACCGCTATAGCAAGAGCCTATCCTAAGACTACTAACTTGCTTAAGAGCAGGAACAACAAAAGCTGCAATTCTCACTCCCTTGTCAGAAGCAAGAAAAGAGGTAGGCAAGCATATCTTATTGAAAAAGGCTAGTTTGAAAGCTCTTAGATTTCTTCTTTATTTCGGCAATGAATGAAGTAAGTAAGCAAATGATAGAGCTTAGGCTGGCTAGTCTTTCCTTCTCCTTAACATAAGATTTTTTTCATACCTGGCTTGCTCTATCAAAAAAAAGAAAAAGAGTCCCTGCCTCTTAGCCAAGAAGGTTCGCAGGCAAACAGACTAAGGGAAAAGAAGAATCTATAGCTTCAAATATCTGTCCTAACCCCCTTAAGTTAAGGAAGTGCGCCTCTAGACCTTTTGGAAATCCCCCATTGCTAATTCCTTTTTTTGGCGGTTGTTTTCTTGCTTCCCCAGTAGGGAGATATCTTCCCTGTGACCCTTCCATTCGATTTGAGTCGATCCGAGTATGTTGTAGTTTACTTATAGGTAGTGGCAGTCCTACTTGCAGCTGTTGGGAGTGCCCTTGCTATTCTTCCCCTCCTAAAGGGATAATGATTGATGTCGGTCTAGGAAAGCTTATTTTGATCATAGTTTATTACCACTGTATGCGCTGCAAGACCTATGATGATAAATGATCCAATCCAGATGTGAACAAAAACTCTTCTTTACCATAGTAAGTAGCTAGATATGGAAAAATAGGCATTGTTGAATACATATGGTGAGCAATAATAATGGTTAAAGATCCTAAGATAGCTAGCAAATAAAGTTTCTAAAGAAAAACTAAGGAATATTTAGAGAATATCGGATGGATTTCAAGCGAACGTACTTTTCTGTCTTCAGTTAGATTGGGGTTTGTGTTGTGTGAGTAAGAGAGCATTGGCAGATAGACCTGTGTATTCGGTTATAGCAATCCCGAAGGGAAATAGGAAGGCGCGGAAGCGAGGCTTGAAGATAGTAAATATTGCTTAGTGATGGTGTCCGTGGTCTGAAACAAATGCTTTCTTTCGCAAGAACAAACGAATGGTCAGTCCGCTGCCTCGTTTTCACTTTAATAGGTCAGACGATTGAACAAACTAACCAGAAAAAGTAGTTCGCTTCATAGGCTTCATTTCTCATTTTCTTGCTTCAAAAAGGGGCTTGCCAATCTAAGACGATAGCTTGATATTTCTCCAAATCACACCAATCTCAAGCCTTGAACCGGATTTCGCGGGGCTGGAGTCAGATCAAAGAAAAGCTATTCCGTGCAAGCAAATCTTGGACCTAGGGGCTTTTATTCCCATCATTACTTCCGTTCTGTCGAGGAGAGACAGAGAGATGTGACTCGGTCAGAGTAGATCGTACTTGACCTTAAGTTCAGGAGTGCCCTTCAATTAACACCTATGGAGTCTGGTCTGGTGGAAGATATACGAGCTAGCTATACTTGCTCCCCCACTCAACAAGGGGTCACGTGGACTGCTCTTGAATCTACATTCTCCGAAGAGTGTATCTCTTTATTTTGTTTTTTAGCATTCCTGGTGTAGGAACTACACTTGATGTTCTCTCCGAAACAGTAAATTAGGAGGACAAATAGAGTCCTATAGCCTGACAATCGGAGCTACGTTTGGAACCCTTCAGCCGAGTAAGCCAGCTAGCGGCGTGACGTATCTATTTATAGATCTTTAATAAATCCAAGCAAAGATATTTGAAGCTACTCTATCGCAAGGGGGAAAAAGCGAATAAGGATCTTGCACAAAGTAGGAACAATTATCAAGAGGTGGAGTTCAATGTAGAGTAGGTTGGTGTTCAGTGCATTGGGCAGGGCTGGGCCAAGGGAAGAGTGTGAAAAGCATAAACATATATATGTTTATTGTGAAATAGTTACTTTACGGAAAGCTCCTGTTTTGCCTCTCAATGAATGTGTTGCGACTTACTTAATGAACGAAGCTTTTCGATCGAAGCAGGAGCATCTTCTATTTATGAATCTGTAAACCACACCCTTGAATTTATATTCAAATAGGCTAAAAACTCTCCGGGTGCCACAGATGGGTTCCCACTTCATCGCGGTAGCTAGCAGGCCAGGCATCGGCCTTCTTCCCCTTATTTCGATCTCTGAGATAGTTCGTATTCAACTAGAGAGAGAGACCTGTTCTTTAGTGGGAACCCTGTTATCTATGTGCAAGCCTAACTACTGCCCTAAAGAAAGACCTTTTGGAGCGAACTCTATTTATACCTTTTTATTTCCAGGCCGACCCGCCTCTTTCGTTCTGCATCCTAACTGGAGGAAGCGGTCCGCCCGTGCTTCTATTCTAGCAAGCAAGTAGCCTTAAATAAAGAAACCATATATAGAAAGACGATTACCTTAGCCGACAAGGGGGTTTAACGACCGGACTAAAAGTCTCAGTATAATCAACGCCAGGTCGTTGATGAAAGCCTTTGGTGACAAGCAATACGACATTGCCCGCATAATGGTCTCTCCCAGAATTTACCCTTGCAGTGATTGGGGAAGAGCAGGTGCTAGATCTCTCTTATCTAAGCAACCTCCTTTCCGATCTTTTATTGCATGGTTCGCAGAGTTGGGGAGGAAGCTGTTAAGCTTCTAACTCACATTTCCAGCTCGGGAATTTCTTTCACCACTGATTATGTAATATCTTCACCACTGGAAGATGACCTGTAATGCAGTATAAACAAGTGTTGCAGTCCTAGAACTGCTTATAAAGAGTGGAATCTTTAACCCGGCATTGCTCTCACCACTCTTGGAAACCTCCTTATAGGAGTTCTTTCCTTCTGTGGGGTTGACTCACTTTCGTAGTCTCTCATTCCATTCCTCCCTATTACCCTATCGTAGTAAATTGCGAAAAGGAGTCCCGTAACCAAGTTTTTCTTTCTCATTCCTTATGTACTCTTTCTTACTTCATCCAACCTTTTTGACTTTTTCTGATGGGGCAAAGGGTGCCCTCTACAACTACTTTTAACTAAAGGCGAACAGCCGGCATTGCAAGCAAATAGAGAGCCCCCGCCTGTTTGAGTCGCGAAAGGTTAAATTCTATTTTTTAATGAATTTAAATATAATAGAGATAATATTCTATATATAGATATAAACAATAAAAATAAAGAAATTTTTTGTTCATTCCTGGGAAGAGGAAGAAGCAGATAGAGCAAAGGCCTCCTCTTTCCGAAGTGAGCGAATTGCATGTAGAGATTCGTAGGGGCTTATAGTTTAATTGGTTGAAACGTACCGCTCATAACGGTGATATTGTAGGTTCGAGCCCTACTAAGCCTACCACCCCATAAGTACGGTACAGTCGAAGTCCCCGCCACCCTGCGGATCTCAATGACGCGACGGCACCTGGAACCACACTGCTGCCGCTGCCCTTCGGGCAATACGGCTTTCGTAATACGCGAAGCAGCTTGAGCGTCTTCGCTCGCTATATTCTTGCGATAGCGAAACCCTTAAGTCTTATTGTTCTCGAACAACGATCATTCATTACGGCCAGCCCGACCAAAGACTGAAAGCCCGAATAGGGCAAGCTAGATTATGGAACTGATCTGACCGAACTGGGTCTAATGGAACAAGATCTCGATCTCAATAAGGAATTGGAATCTGGAAGGGCCGGCAAGAATCAATACGATAGCGAGGTTGAGCAGTAACAGGCTCTGAAAGAGGTTGATCAACTACGGAGGATCAATTAGCATTACCTCACCCGAAATTGGCACATGAGCACTCGAAAGCGCCTCTCTTCTTGTCCCGAAACCTTAGACGAGCGACTATGCTTAAACGGGTATGCTGCTTTGCCATGGGTTGATTTCAGCTGCTCTTTTGGGGAGGACAAGTAGTTTGACTTTATTAATTACTCCATTTCAGACTTCATAGGCTAACTTGGCGGTAGTAGGCCCAGGAATCTCGAGAATCGAGCGTGGGGCTTGAAGACCCTACCGCATTCCTGCCCCGGGGCAGGATGCGCTTACTTTCTTTCTTAGTCTCGTTTGATTTCTTACCCATAGGAAAAAGGCTCTTCTCGATCCCCAAGAGCCACAACAACTAAAATATCATAAGTAAAGGGATTACTTGCTAAGGGAATGCTTACCGAAGGGCAAGTAAGGGACGAGAATGTTATGTCAAAAGAAGGACCAACGATGATATTATCCTAAAGGAGAAGGAGAAGGAGGATAGGCGCTAGCTAAGCTAGCATTGAAGTAGGGGCTGAATCGAATGATGAAGAAAAAGATGATGACTAGAAGGAAAGAAGGGGGGGCACAACGACAATTCACTTTGAGTACCGGGAAGTCTGCTGGTAGGAATTCTTCAGGGCGTATTACGGTTTTTCATCGAGGGGGTGGATCGAAGCGATTGCAGCGAAGAATTGATCTGAAACGAAGCACTTCGTCTATGGGGATTTCCTTGCTAATACTTTCGTTTCTATTTGTGTTTTTATTTCTCCTTTCTTTCACCCCATTCTTTCATGATCCTCTTGCTCGGTATGGGTTATATATAGGGGGCCGTGCTCTTTCTATCTTTTTTTCCCTAAGGGCGCGGGGATCAAATTTGTATTGTATTCATTATTTACTTCCGTTTTTGTTTCATTTAGCGGAAACCCACTTCATACTGCAGATGAATGCTTCGGGGTCGGGGTCCTCAGCGTCGAAGGATTTTTGGGAATCCTTCGATCTGGGGGTACTGGAAGAATCATTTTCTCATGAGGACTCGGTCGATCAGCCGGAAGCAAGTACTTCTGAGCAGCCCCAAGCTAGTTATCCCCAAAATAATCCCAGCGCTGAGCACGCCCGCATATCTGCCGCTGTTGAGGCTATCAGGGAGGCCTGCGAAAAAGAAGAAGGGGCCATGATAAACAAAGCCCACATTCTCTTGCAAAAGAAGGGGATAACTCTCGAAGATCCGCAGGATGTGAAGCGTGCATTCTCGGTGATTCTGCATGACGTCTGGGAGATCGACATCGATGAGCGTCTGCCGCATTTCCGTAGGCTCAAGCGCGACTTCGGGACGGTTCGCTGTTCCATTTGGAACGAATTCATCGACGAATTGAGAGAATTGGGGAATCGCCAGGTCAACGCCCGACATAAGGTCGACTAGGATGTGCCAGCTCGATCTCATGTAAAATTTTTCATCTCTAAACTCGATTTATTGTGATCTTATTTCTCAGGGAACGCAAAGTGAATACTTTCTCCTATACAATTTCTTGGAGGGTA